TGAAATAAATTATTTTTCTTTTTCTCTTGGAATTAGGGAGTCCATGTTCAAATACAAAAATAAAGGCTGTTCTTAGTTACATATACATCTGATCATATCAGCACTTTGCTTATGTATTACAATAAAGAAGGAGGATTTTAAATGCGAGATCTAAAAACATATCTCTCCGTGGCACCAGTACTAAGTACTTTATGGTTTGGATCTTTAGCAGGTATATTGATAGAAATTAATCGTTTTTTCCCCGATGCATTAACATTCCCTTTTTTTTCATTCTAATTCGAGTCATTTTATTGGTATAGTTATTGGCAGAGGAAGGGGTAAAGAAGATTAGGGATAGAATTAAATATCTGGGACTCGTACTTCCCCCCTCCCTACTCTATTGTATTGTTTGTTTTATTATTTTATTTTTTAGATTTAGTATTATATTAATATAAATATTATATTGTTTATTATTTAAGGGCATTCTATTATTATATGTTAGTTATTATTAGAAATGTTAGTTATTTAGTAGAAATAATTCGAATAAGTTATAAAAGAGAAACAATAAGAAGGCATTCCACCTCCGTAAAAGTAGGAACTCGACTAAGGCTTAAATAAGTGGTGCCGGAGATGGAAATATGGCTAGGATAACAGTATAAAGATACTCATGAAATGAAATACTCCACTTCAATTCGAAATCTAAAGAGAACTGCCTAGACTAGTTATAAACCTTTTGTATTATTGGAATTGTACTACTTATTACTAATATATTGTTAGTAATATAATATATTGATTGCATGATTGCAACGAAATCTCTCATAATCATAATTGGATTTAAAGCTGGCAACTTCCATCTTTTTACTTCCCTTCTTCGATTTAGATCGAAAAATTGAACAGTTAAATGAATAGAAAAAAAGGAGGTTCATGGCGAGGGGGAAAGATATCCGAGTAAGGGTTATTTTGGAATGCACTGGGTGTGTTGAAAAGGGTATTCGTGTTAATAAAGAATCAAGAGGCATTTCCAGATATATTACTCAAAAAAATAGACACAATACACCCGGTCGATTGGAATTGAGAAAATTCTGTCCCTATTGTTACAAACATAGGATTCACGGGGAAATAAAGAAATAGATCGAATCAATCACCCGTGTGTCACTCCTTCAAGGAACCTGAGACACGATATATTAAATATATATTAATTATTTAATATAATAATTAATATAATTAATAACAATAACATATAAAAATAAAAATAGAATATTTAGAATCTCTCTAAAAAAAAAAAAAAAAGAAAGAAAACATGCATAAATTCAAGCGACTCCTTCATAAATCCAAGCGATCCTTTCGTAGGCGTTTGCCCCCGATCAAATCGGGGGATCGAATTGATTATCGAAACATGAGTTTAATTAGTCGATTTATTAGTGAACAAGGAAAAATATTATCTAGACGGGTGAATCGATTGACCTTAAAACAACAACGGTTAATTACTATTGCTATTAAGCAAGCTCGTATTTTATCTTTGTTACCTTTTCTTAATAATGAAAAACAATTTGAACGAGGTGAGTCGACTGCTAGAACTGCCGGGCTTAGAACCCGCAATAAAATGAAATGAATAGGCTTACTCTTCAATATAATCAAACTTCCAATCCGAACTCAAATTAAGAAAAAGAGTGAATTGAGTATGGGTAAAAAAAAAGAATCAATCTTTTTTTTATTGAACGTGTTTGCTCATTGTAACGACTTTATCCTATTGTATAATACAAATTTCTACTCTACCTTCCCGGAATTTCTTATTCAGGTACTTCTATGATTAAAGATTAAAGTATTTTTAGCGATTCTTTCCAATAACACTATTTTATTTTATTATTTCATTGGAAATCATATAAAGACAGTTTCTGTTTAATATAGCTATCTGGGCAAGTATTTTACGATTAAGAAGCACCCGCCTCTTATACAAATTATATATTAATCCACTATAACTAGAGGATACCCCTCTCTCGCGAATTACTGCATTTATCCGAGTGATCCACAAATGACGAAAATCCCTCTTTTGCCTATCTCTATCCCGATGAGCCGAAACCAAAGCTCGTATTTTCTGTTGAGTAATAGTTCGAGTAAGTCTTGAATGAGCCCCGCGAAAGCTTGAGGCAAATAAACGCATTTTTGTTCTACGGTTTCGAGCTATATATCCTCGTCTAATTCTGGTCATTGAATAAATGAAACTCTGAGGAATAACTGATTGATTTCCTTTATTTCAGTTTTTCCTTTACTAACTTATATAATTAACAAAACGGGTTTCCCCAATGTATAAAGTAAAAACTCCAACGGCTTTTGCTACGATAACCTTCCCAACCACGAGTTTTTTAGGAGGCATTGATCAAATGCCCCGAAAAGAGTCAATATAAATGGGTAAAGAAATTGTGGGTTCCATCGTTTATATGGTTATTTTCAAAACGGTAAGGTCCTCTCTATACACCGGAGCCCTTTTCTTGATTCTTCATTTTTTTGTTAACTTGTACAGTTCACATTCTTTGGCTCTACCCATGGAATTCTCTAGTACTAGACCTTTCACAAGGTGATCCACCTTTAATACAGTAACGGTATTTAATTATGAAGATTTGTTGGGTTAGCTTGACCCTCTTAGTCCGTTCTTGCAAGAGTCTAAGGCTGATATTTCTGCTTAAAAAAGAAAAAAGAAATTCCCTGGATAATAAGTTGCTACGAATTGGTTAATTCTTTTCATCTTATATTGAAAAATAGAGGGAGTGGCCGTGTTTGTCCCAACGAAAACCATCAATTTTGTGCACAATAAACACAATAACAAGATTTTTCTTGTTTTTTTAGAGAAGAGAATGGATGTAGGAACCCCACTCTATCCTAGTCATTGATACTGTATCGATCACTGAGACTAGAATTCTTTTCTTTTGTCCCAGTCCAGGATCTGAACGCGTCGCACATACACCCGAGTACATGTTCCTCGGCGCTGAGGACATCCCCTAAGAGCGGGGGATTTCGTTACATTTTTTATTGGCTGTCTTGTATTCCTAATAAGTTGTTTAAGGGTTGGCATGCTGAAGGGTTTAATGATCTATGGTCTATAGAATTAAGATGGTTTAGATTGATCCTAACCGGATGATTATGAATTCTTTGAATCTATTTTTCTTTACTTATATTCAATTGAGTAAATAAAAAAGAAAAAACTATCTAAAAACTATTTCATATTAATTAAACATTGCAAATCAGAATTTATGTGGAATCTTTGCTATTTTTCAACCGCTACAAGATCAACAATTCCATGAGCTTGGGCTTCTGGTGCTGACATAAAAACATCCCTTTCCATGTCTTCGGATACGACCCATAAAGGTTTTCCCGTTCTTTGTACATAAACTCTTGTGACGGTTTCGCGCAGTTTCAGCAGTTCTTCCGCTTCCAGGACAAATTCTCCCGTTTGTGCCTCATAAAAAGCACTAGAAGGTTGATGGATCATTACCCTGATGATATAGCATAATCAATTTAAATTAAAAGGTTATTCGATTTTTCATCATTAAGGCGCGAGAATTTAAAAAGAAATAAAAAAGATAGAATTGACCAACCGTACGGGCAGGGTTTGCACATTGCATACGGCTCTATAATAAAATAATAAAATTGACTTTTACCTTCCAACAAACCACCAAAGAAAAAGGAAAAATATCGAGTTTATCATCAGATCCAGATTGGTTTGGTAAATAATATAATAATTACCTAATTGACCCTCCTTCTTTTTGAGGAGTTCAAAAATAATATGACGGCTCCGTTGCTTTATACCTTATATTATTTATTATTTGAAAAAATTTTATTTGTGATTCAGCAATCCCAAAGTTTCTTTTTTTTTCAAATAAAACAAATCCAATTATAAAAAATCATCGAATTTTGTTTTTTGTATTTTTTTCTAACATAGCCAAAACAGCCCGTTGGTGTGAAAAAAAAAGGGTTTGTGACACTGAAAAGGGCTTCCAATAAATAATATCAAATCGGGACTACCTTTTTTCATACTACTCTTTCGATACATAATTGAATGTTTTTGTAATAGTTTTTGAAAAAAGAATACAATTTTTTGATATCGAATTCGAAGTGCCATGCTATTATTACTTAAAAATATTTCATATGGCGAAGGCATAGTTTTTTTTCTCTCAAAAAAAAACTCAATGGCGCTAAGCGTGAGGGAATGCTAAACGTTTGGTAATTTTTCCTCCGACCAGGATAAAAGATCCCATTGAAGCGGCTAATCCCAGGCATATTGTCTGTACATCCGGTCGCACAAATTGCATAGTATCATAAATAGCTATTCCAGGTATTACCCATCCGCCAGGAGAGTTGATAAACAAATAAAGATCTTTGGTATCACTCTCCATACTCAGATATACTAGAAGAGCAATGAGTTGATTCGAGATATCGTTATCAACTACTTGGCCTAAAAAAAGTAATCTTTCTCGATAAAGTCGGTTGATTAGGAAAAACTTCAATCCTGTAGGAGCCGTACATGCACCTTTTGATGCATACGGTTCAACAAAAATAAATTAAGAATCAATGTGTAAATCCTAGTTCTTTTTGTTTTTTATATTTTTATAAGAGGCTCTTTCTAATTTTCTATTCTCACGAAGAAACTTTTTATTTCATTTTTCATGAAAAATGAGTTTTGGCCTGTTTACCGAACAATTTACTAAACTTATCGAACTAACTTCTCCTTGATGTATTGTTTCATCGAGATCCAATCTAAATCACGATGGGATTCTCTTGTTCCTGAATGGGTTTCTTCAATTCTTTTAGGTTTATGCTGCTCTACTCCGAGTAAAGATCCGCCCGATTTTGATTTGCACATATAGAACAAATGCTCCCACTACCGCGTCTTTTTGCGAAAACTTCGTTTTTTTTTTCAATTTATTTCATGTCTTCCGTCAACTCTTTTACGTACTAATCATATTATTCAAGTAATTCTGATTAACGGGTGGAGATTACTTGAATGTAATAAAAAAATAATACATATGATATATGATACAAGTAGGAATGCTAGATTATTATCAATGGGTTTTTTCTAAACGGAGCCTGGATACCTCATTTTATTAGTTCAAACAAACCAACCATAAATTGGATTCTAATTGATAATATTAATTTGGATGTCGCCCAACAATTAAATCTTATTTTCTTTCATTGCACTTCACGCTCCAAATTTTGGATGATTCAATCAATATTTTTTGGGCGAAGCGGAAGGATTTCTCAATCGGGGGAGAGAATGGGGAAATACCATATGACCCACTCTATCTGACAAGTCGCACTATACGTCAACCCAGGATGCATCGTAATCCCCAGGATTTCGAAAAGGTACTCTTGGAACACCAATAGGCATTAAATGAAAGAAAAAATATTAAAGTACTATATCTTACTTTGATGTGGAAGCGTAATAATGCGTTTCTTTCTTTTAATAATTTCGTCTTTTATCCCGTTTTATCCAGATATTTGATCTCCATATATTATATTGGATAAATAAATTCAAGGAAGACAGAATGAAGAAAAGAAAGGAGATTTCTTACGAATAGGCACTTTGAATAATAAACGAATATGTATAGATTCGACCGTCTAAAAAGGTATAAACCCCCATTGCGTATTGATACTTATCGGGTATAAAATAGATTTGCTTCTCTTTGTTCATATGACCCTAATTGTTTCATTATTACTACTAAAAGCCTTGAACAAAGATTAATACTTTCTCTCAGCTAATGCACTGAAAATGAGAGGTCCATGGCAAAGTTTTCCAGTGCAATAAAGTTACATAGTGTGATTTTTCGTTGATAAAGGGGTATTTCCATGGGTTTGCCTTGGTATCGTGTTCATACCGTCGTATTGAATGATCCCGGTCGTTTGCTAGCTGTCCATATAATGCATACAGCTCTAGTTGCCGGTTGGGCTGGTTCGATGGCTCTATATGAATTAGCAGTTTTTGATCCCTCTGACCCTGTTCTCGACCCAATGTGGAGACAAGGTATGTTCGTTATACCCTTTATGACTCGATTAGGAATAACCAATTCATGGGGTGGTTGGACTATTACAGGTGGGACTGTAACGAATCCGGGTATTTGGAGTTACGAAGGTGTGGCTGGGGCACATATTATGTTTTCTGGCTTGTGCTTCCTGGCTGCTATTTGGCATTGGGTATATTGGGATCTAGCGATATTTACTGATGAACGTACAGGAAAACCCTCTTTGGATTTGCCCAAGATCTTCGGAATTCATTTATTTCTTTCAGGAGTAGCTTGCTTTGGGTTTGGCGCATTTCATGTAACAGGATTGTATGGTCCTGGAATATGGGTATCCGATCCTTATGGGCTAACCGGAAAAGTCCAATCTGTAAATCCGGCGTGGGGTGTGGGAGGTTTTGATCCTTTTGTTCCGGGAGGAATAGCCTCTCATCATATTGCAGCAGGGACATTGGGCATATTAGCGGGACTTTTTCATCTTAGTGTCCGTCCGCCACAACGTCTATACAAAGGATTGCGTATGGGAAATATCGAAACTGTCCTTTCTAGTAGTATCGCTGCTGTCTTTTTTGCAGCTTTTGTTGTTGCTGGAACTATGTGGTATGGTTCCGCAACTACTCCCATTGAATTATTTGGTCCCACTCGTTATCAATGGGATCAGGGATACTTCCAGCAAGAAATATATCGAAGAGTTGGTGCTGGGCTATCCGAGAATCAAAGTTTATCCGAAGCTTGGTCTAAAATTCCTGAAAAATTAGCTTTTTATGATTACATTGGAAATAATCCGGCAAAAGGGGGGTTATTCAGGGCGGGCTCAATGGATAACGGGGATGGGATAGCTGTTGGGTGGTTGGGGCATCCTCTCTTTAGAGATAAAGAAGGACGTGAACTTTTTGTACGTCGTATGCCTACCTTTTTTGAAACATTTCCAGTGGTTTTGGTAGACGGAGACGGGATTGTTAGAGCCGATGTTCCTTTTCGAAGGGCAGAATCGAAGTATAGTGTTGAACAAGTGGGTGTAACTGTTGAGTTCTATGGTGGCGAACTCAATGGCGTCAGTTATAGTGATCCCACTACTGTTAAAAAGTATGCAAGGCGTGCTCAATTGGGTGAAATCTTTGAATTAGACCGTGCGACTTTGAAATCCGATGGTGTTTTTCGTAGTAGTCCAAGAGGTTGGTTTACTTTTGGCCATGCTTCGTTTGCTCTTCTCTTCTTCTTTGGACACATTTGGCATGGTGCTAGAACCTTATTCAGAGATGTTTTTGCTGGTATTGATCCAGATTTGGATGCTCAAGTGGAATTTGGAGCATTCCAAAAACTTGGGGATCCAACTACAAGAAGACAAGTAGTTTGATACAACATTGCTCCGTTACTTTTCGCTTCCACTCTTTGACTTTGACATAGGGCACCGGGGATTTTTTGATCGGAATTGCCGACTTGTCTTTGATTCTTGCTCCTTCCTTATTTTATCCAGGATACGACTCCAAATAAACAGGTATGAAAGCTATAATTGTAAACCACAATCAAATCTATGGAAGCATTGGTTTATACATTCCTCTTAGTCTCAACTCTAGGAATCATCTTTTTCGCTATCTTTTTTCGAGAACCACCTAAAGTTCCAACTAAAAAGATTAAATGATTTTTTATTTTCTAAATTGAAGTAATGAGCCTCCAATATCGGGAGGCTCATTACTTCAAACTTCAACTAGTCCCCGTGTTCCTCGAATGGATCTCTTAGTTGTTGAGAGGGTTGCCCAAAAGCAGTATATAAGGCATACCCCGTAAAACTTACAAGTAAACCAGAAAGAAAGATGGCGACTAGGGTTGCTGTTTCCATTATTATAAAATTTCAAAACCACAATGGATCTATGATATTAAGATTACTTATTTACAACGAAATTGTATACAAAGTCAACAGATCTCAATGAATACAAAATAGGAGTTATGGCTACACAAAGCGTTGAGGGTAGTTCTAGATCTCGTCCAAAACGAACTGGTGTAGGGGGGTTATTGAAACCATTGAATTCGGAATATGGTAAAGTAGCTCCTGGATGGGGAACTACTCCATTGATGGGAGTCGCAATGGCTTTATTTGCGATATTTCTATCTATTATTTTAGAGATTTATAATTCTTCTGTTTTACTAGAAGGAATTTCAATGAATTAGATTTATCAGAATAACTAAGTCCTAGCTTTGCTTTTCACTCTAAAGCAAAGGGTTTAGGTTTGTATTTTGGGTCTATTTTGGTAGTTCGATCGCGAAATTTCTTTGTTTCTGTATTTCCGTAATATGAGTGTGTGACTTGTTAAAATAGATCCTATTGATAGTACAGAGAATAGGTCTGTCATCTTCATAAAGGTGGTTTTCCTCGTCAGATATTCATTCGAATATTTGGAGCACGAACTATTTGAAATAGATTACGAAGTATTAGAACTATGATTCATACTTAATATTCAGACCTCGTGGCCGGGCTACAAATTTTCAAAGAGTTTGAAAGATTTTTATTCTTTCAAACTCCCGTTCATGCTTAGTTTGATACAGGGCAAACCCTTTTTTTATTTTTCATCATTCTATCCACTCCTATTCATTGAATAAGCGAGGGTACAAGGGTTCTTACTCAGATAATCCTTGGACTTAATTTGAAGGTCATCGCCATTCTAGTATGAATCTGAGGTTTCAATAGGTTCATGTGGTCTTAACAAGAGAATTCCTATCAATAATAAAAAAGAAAGTAAATCCGCATTCCAAAGCAATCAAAAAATAAGAAATCTTAAAGAAGGTAAATAGAAGATTCAAGAGGCCTGTAATGATCAACATCAAGACGAATGAGCCGACTTGATATTTTAGCATTATAACCAAAAAGGAAAGTTTTCGGATTTTTTATTTGCATTCTTTTGTATCTTCTGATAAGATTGAATCATTAGGATTAAGAAGTTTCAAACTTTGAACTTTACTATATTTTGAACTTTACTATATACAATACACATATCCGTTTCCACCAGTATTTTGGTCTTTGTGTTTGAGCTGTACGAGATGAAAGTCTCATCTACGGTTCTTGGAGGGGGATCCCTCTTCTCTTGGGTTACCTATCTCAATAAAGTCTATGATTGGTTCGAAGAACGTCTGGAGATTCAGGCGATTGCAGATGATATAACTAGTAAATATGTTCCTCCTCATGTCAACATATTTTATTGTCTAGGAGGAATTACGCTTACTTGTTTTTTAGTACAAGTGGCTACGGGGTTTGCTATGACTTTTTACTATCGTCCAACCGTTACTGAGGCTTTTGCTTCTGTTCAATACATAATGACTGAAGCCAACTTTGGTTGGTTAATCCGATCAGTTCATCGCTGGTCGGCAAGTATGATGGTCCTAATGATGATCTTGCACGTATTCCGGGTGTATTTGACCGGTGGCTTTAAAAAACCCCGTGAATTGACTTGGATTACTGGTGTGGTTCTTGCTGTCTTGACAGCCTCTTTTGGCGTAACCGGTTATTCTTTACCTTGGGACCAAATTGGCTATTGGGCAGTTAAAATAGTAACGGGTGTACCGGATGCTATTCCTGTAATAGGAGCCCCTTTGGTAGAGTTATTGCGTGGAAGTGCTAGTGTGGGACAATCCACTTTGACTCGTTTTTATAGTTTACACACTTTTGTATTACCTCTTCTTACTGCCGTATTTATGTTAATGCACTTCTCAATGATACGTAAGCAAGGTATTTCTGGTCCTTTATAAAAAATATAAATAACTGATTAATGTGATCAATCTTTGATCATTGATGACTTGGGGGAGAAGAGTATTTCATTGCTATAAATATGGATTGTTGAAAAGAATAAGACATGTATTTGGATATTTATTTTCCTTCAACTCCACAAAATTTTATTATTTATTTGACACGAATAGTCAAATAGTTGATGGAAATTATCTTAAGAGAAAATGGATTATGGGAGTGTGTGACTTGAACTATTGATAAGGCCGTGTAGATATATGCTTTGATCTGCCAC